TTTTAGCCAACTCCATATAATATATGTATTTCATACGTATGAACGGAGACGAGACGGAGGAATGAAGAGCATTTTCGACGCAAGTTCGAATTTGCGACAGGATAGGTAAAAATAGAAATAAATTGATCAAATATTCCTGGAAAAATTCTGTCACTTATACTTAATGGAGTCTTGTATAGAATATCAAAATTGATCCAATTTCTACCTATTATTATGATATTACGATCTGATGGGATACCAACAAAAAAATAAATGGTTCAATCTCCTCTCTATGAATGAGATAAAGACAGAATAATCAAAAGTAGTATAGAGTTTCCTTTTTTTAACACACTAATTCAAAAAAGAATTCGCGGATTCTTTTTGGTAGTGAGTGGAATTTATAGAATACGATTAAATTGCGTTGCGTAATATAATATAAATATACTAAGAATTGTATTTATTAAGTACATGCTGATACGGCTATCTATCTAGCCATATATCACAACTTTTATTGAAATTTCACTTGGGACAACATGGGCCACACTCCATCAAAATTTGTATTTTCTATTCAATATATTCAAATATTCAATGAAAAATTGAAACAGGATGATTCTCTATAGGGATATGTACATAAGAGAGAGATCCGGCTTGGTATCTAGGTAACAATTTCTGTTCTGGGATTTACATATATACATATATGTTGTTATAATTGAAATTGAAAAGGATTGATTATTGAAAAAATGAATACTGATTAGTCATATTAGTCATAAATTAATTTGATTTTATGATTTTCTTTTGCCATTCAAGGAAACCAAATTTCATTGGAGATAAAAATGGAAGAACCATTCACTAATTCAAAGTAAATTGTTAATGGTTCTGATTTGCCTCAGTCTGTGACCGGAAATCCATTTTTTCTACTCTCAATAAAAAAAAAAGAAGGGAAGTTTTTAAGCTTGAGATACAATCAATCGAAGAGAATAATATAAACTAGATCCAATAAAAAATAAAAAAAAAGAATTAGTAATAGAAATAGAATATAGATAATATTTTTATCTATTTTGGACCGAATTTGGCGGCATGGCCAAGTGGTAAGGCGGGGGACTGCAAATCCTTTATCCCCAGTTCAAATCCGGGTGTCGCCTGATCAACAAAAGATCGGGGATTTCTTATCCTGTTGATCTAAATTCGATGCATTTTTGCTCCGCAAGAAGCAGAGGCAAAGGACTAAGCGGACGTGTCAATACTTGATTTTTATAACCCATAGCATAGGTTTTATAAAAGACTGTAATTTTTTTTTTCTCAAAATCTGGGTGTAGCCCAAACAAACCGGTATCAATAGGGATGAAGCAACTCTCACTTATTAATTTAACGAGAGGTTCGGGCCATTTATTTTATTTAATTGAAAAATCAAATAAACGGCGAGAGTCAATTCAGGGATTCAGAACTAAGGTCGGAAATCTCGGTATCCGAGGGTTCCTAAAGGGCACTCCTTTTTTGGTACTAGAATTGAAGAAGAGATTATACGATATCATATCAAGATCTCTTAAACTGCCCTTATTAAACAAAGTAGTGTCTCGCGATACCGTCTGGTATTAAATTAGATCGGATACGATGATGGGAAATCTATTTAGGAGTTGTGGAAAGGCCCGAAGATACTTTTTATCCAGACTCACGAGAGGCTATGAGTGCTCAGACATGCAATCAGAATGGTTGGTCTACTCTTATTTTTATAGAGTAAATAGAGTAAAGTTCAAAGTTGAAAAGAAAAAATGTATGTAGGAATAGTGGTGGTGGGTTCTCCCGATTCTTTCACAGAAAGAAAGACAGTAAGCTTAGATCAAATAGGAAATAGAGGTATCTGATAGATAGTTATCTCTCTTGATGGTATATTTTTATGCTTTTTGCTTAGTAAAGAAAGATATCAAAACAAACAAAGGGTCTTACTATTCTTACTCTTACATGCTCCACTCCATTAGAGGAGCATTCCTTTGCTATTTCCAAAGAAAAAACGTGTGTATCATCGTATTTGTACTTAATGCTTCCTGATTCTAGCAGAAACCCTAAAATATAGAAACTTGTTACGAGTGTATTCATTGAATTGGTTTGGTTCATCAACAGTCTTAACTCAGAATCCTATTTTGACTCTGCGCCATTGATTCCACTATGATTATTAATCAATAACAGAATAATTCCTTCATAGAAATAGGGGCATAATTCACATGGATATAGTAAGTCTTGCTTGGGCTGCTTTAATGGTAGTCTTTACATTTTCCCTTTCACTTGTAGTATGGGGAAGGAGTGGACTTTAGGGCTGGGGGCACTACTAATTGAGTAATCGATTGCTCAATCGAACTGTATCAACTCTTTATTGATCATTTTTCGAAGCCTAAAAAAAAATCTCTTCAAAATTGTACTTGAATACAGTAATGAAAGATTATCATCATTGTATTTCGAAACTCAAAGAAAGTCGTTCCGCTATTACGACAATACATATTTGCTTTCTGCTGGAAACGAAGCGATTAGTGATTGTCCAAAAAGGTCCTACACATAAATAACACAAAATAAAATTGGATCTTTCTTCGACCATATATCACACATTTAACATTTGTTTTAGACTCCTAGAAATGTTTTTATGCTTTTTTTGACCCATTTCATGTTTAAGCATGAAAAATGGACAGGCTCTATTCTACTCCTTTTCCAAATAAAATCCGAAGAGGTTACCATATAACTCCGCGGATCATCCCTTAAATTGTGACTTCTTGAGATGGGAAATCAAAATAAAAGAAATAGAATTAGAGTGCTATCTATATGTACATCTAATATATGTACATATTGTAATTTGATCTATATGAAGCCTATATTCGTATACAATACAACTTTATATAATAAAAAATAGTATACAATACTAGCCAGTGTGGTAGAAAGAACTATAGTTCTTTCTACCACACTAGCTTATTAGATACTTACTAAGATACTTCTGATTCCATCCGAATCATTTCATTTAAGACTTAGAGTTTGAATCCCTTTCTTTCATTTCTTAAATCATTGATAAGAATTAATAATTCAAATTAATCATTTTGGCTAACTGTTTTTACATAGATGATAAGTAAAAAAGCAGTAGGAACTAGAATGAACAGTGCAGTAGCAATAAGTGCGAGAATATTGACTTCCATAATCTTCTTTTTTTTGTTTCGCAATAACTCGGGATCTAATCCCATAGAGATGAGAAATTTGACTCTTGTAAATTCAATGGGATGAATTACATCCTGATAATACTGAATCAGATCAATATTATGAATAATAATTTCTGATCTATCAAATGAATTCATCGTCGAAAATGAAATAGTATAACATAGGAAGATCTTTTATCCATACTAAATAAAAAATACCATTTTTGATTGTATCAGAAATACCCGCCGTTGGATTTTCGTCCCCTTTTTGCACTTTTTCTTTTCTATAACCTAGCATCTTCCTTATACAACTTTTCTACTTATACATAGAATTATGTACATAAAATTATGAAGTATCATATGATATGACCAGTATTCTCTGGGTCATACACAGATCCAAACAGTATAAGTGAGATAGAAAAAAGAAAGGATTAAGGATAAAAAATCGAATATTCGAACAAATGAAATTTACTAAGAATAAGAAAGGGGACGTTGCTTGGTTGGTCTTTTCTTTTATTTAGTATCCTCTCTTTATTGGATTGGGATTGGAACGTATACATGAAAAACGCAGTATGCAATTTGAATGAGAATGAAATAGATTGTTTCCAATTAGTATTAATAATTGAGGATACACAAAAAAAAGTAGGAATTTAGAAAGGATGTGCTTTAACCTGAAAAGTACTTCGCCGGGTAATTAAATTCTATTTATATTAAGTGTATCGTACAATAAACGAAGACAATTTATGTCTGTACTCCCCATAAAAATATGGGCACTCTATTTCATTTCATTGATCAAGAACAATCGAAAAAGAAAGTGAGTATAGTATCTCTTAAATTTTAAATTTAAAATACTGAATATAGTCAGTCTGAATATAGCAATACTACCGATTGTACTAATCTACATATGTCTCTCCCTTATCAATCAGTACTAGTGAAAGAAATTCCCCTATTTGTCTGATGATAAATGCGAAACAAAAGAAATAAAAATCCCCCTCCCGCAACGGAGATTCCATTTTGCTCCCCGTCTTCCCTTTCGCTAAAAATAAAAAAAATGAATTGAGAAATTCATCGGATCCTAGTTCGGGACTGACGGGGCTCGAACCCGCAGCTTCCGCCTTGACAGGGCGGTGCTCTGACCAATTGAACTACAATCCCAGCGAGGTGTATAGCATACATATTCTTATGGTTTCATAAGAACATTCTACTTGTCATGTTGTAACGTAACGGATACGCGAATGATATATTGATATCATATCCACATAAACACGGGCTTTTGTGAGAGTAGCGCGGATTATTAGTAACTAGTGATTTTTTATTTTTTTGTTAAAAATAGATAATCAATCTTTCAATGAGATGAGAAAAAAAATATAGATGGAGCAAAAAAATTGACCCTTTTTCTTTATTTCTACGGATCAGGCATCTCTGTTTCCTTCTCATGGAACGGTGAATTTTTGGGCCGAGCTGGATTTGAACCAGCGTAGACATGTCGCCAACGAATTTACAGTCCGTCCCCATTAACCGCTCGGGCATCGACCCAGGAAGAATTCATTCTAGGCTTATTGATAATCCATGATCAACTTCCTTTCGTAGTACCCTACCCCCAGGGGAAGTCGAATCCCCGTTTTCTCCTTGAAAGAGAGATGTCCTGAACCACTAGACGATGGGGGCATATCCGCCCGACCGTCATCATACTATGATGATAGTATGAACAGTTTTTGGAATTGTCAATATAATCTAATGGTATGGCTAGATCGGAAAAGTCTTTCTATCTATGTTCTAATTCTATAGAATTAGAACGTTTTTTTTTTTGTTTGTTTGATGCTTCATGAATGAAGCATCTCATACTATTCG